ACTCGTTAGTTTTTTCTTTAGAATTGAGACTGAAAATAAAAATAAGTTGACCACACTATAAACTTAATAACTATCAAAACTAAAGAAAATCAAAACTCATAACCAACTTATTACTTCGTATTGTCGAGATCCCAAGAAACAGTCACTATATGACTGAACCAATCATATAGTTGTAGCAACTGAAAACCTTTTCAGAAAAAGGAAATCTTATTATGAATTGTGAAAAAAAAAGGGATGTAGAAAAAGGAAGGGTGATAGAAAGAGAGAATAAAGATCTAAATGATATTAAATGATATATGATTCCCATATGTATGGTTTATGAAGAATTATCCCATAGAAAAGGCAGTGTTATAAAGCATCAACATTAATATACAATCATTAATATACAAGAAATACAATAATAAAGATTAAAAATAGAAAAAATAGAATAACAAAGAATAATCTAAATAATCTAATCAATAATCAATATGGATAATATAGTCTATTATTATATGTAAGTATGTAATGAAGATAGAAAAATAAAGAATCTAAATAATAAATAATAGATAAATAATAGAAAATAGAGAAAGAATTAATTGAGCTTCGGGTTAAGAAAAACTGAGGAGATTGACTCGGAACGGAAACAAATAACAGATTCTGTTGAGAGCTCCATTGCAGAGTTCAGACCTAAGTATTAATAGAGAAGTTATGGGAACGATGGAACCTGTGATTACATAGGATTTTCTTGAAAATAAATCAATCCTAAGGATTCATTGGGTAGGATGGCGGAATGAACCAAGAAAAAATGGATTTCTTCTGAATTATCATGAATTGACCCTACAAATGAAGGAGGAAAGAGTTAATATTCGCCCGCGAAACCTTTTTTTTTATTTCATTTAAGAATTTCGTTCGCGAGGAGCTGGATGAGAAGAAATTCTCATGTCCGGTTCTGCAGTAGAGATGGAATTCAAAAACAACCATCAACTATAACCCTAAAAGAACCAGATTTCGTAAACAACATAGAGGTAGAATGAAGGGAATATCTAGCCGAGGCAATCATATTTGTTTTGGCAGATACGCTCTTCAGGCGCTTGAACCTGCTTGGATCACAGCTAGACAAATAGAAGCAGGGCGAAGAGCAATGACACGATATGCGCGTCGTGGTGGAAAGATATGGGTACGTATCTTTCCCGACAAACCTGTTACTGTAAGACCTACAGAAACACGTATGGGTTCGGGCAAAGGATCTCCCGAATATTGGGTATTCGTTGTTAAACCGGGCCGAATAATTTATGAAATGAGTGGAGTATCTGAAGCTGTAGCCAAAGCTGCTATGGGAATAGCTGCATGCAAAATGCCTATACGAACTCAATTTGTTATTTCAGGATAGGTAAACAAAAGTAAAATAATAAAAGGAGTATTAAGAATAAAAAAAAAGCCACAGATTTATTTATCTCTGGACAGACAATATTTCTTTTTTTCCATTATCTTGATATCTTGAAATAAGAGATTAAAATAAAAATGATATGATTCAACCTCAGACCCTTTTGAATGTAGCGGATAACAGCGGAGCTCAAAAATTAATGTGTATTCGAATCATCGGAACTGGTAATCACCGATATGCTCATCTTGGCGATATTATTGTTGCTGTAATCAAAGAAGCAGTGCCCAACATGCCTCTAGAAAGATCAGAAATAATTAGAGCTGTGATTGTACGCACATGTAAAGAATTCAAACGTGACAACGGCATGATAATACGATATGATGACAATGCAGCGGTTATCATTGATCAAGAAGGAAATCCAAAAGGAACTCGAATTTTTGGTGCAATTGCTCGAGAATTGCGACAGTTGAATTTTACTAAAATCGTTTCATTAGCACCCGAAGTCTTATAGATGAAAATAGGATATATATCCTATCTTTCTATCTATATATTATCTATATATCAAATAGAATATAATATTAGAATATCTAAGAATATCTAAAATAGATCCGATTAATAGATTGTGTGTGTCTCATGTATATATTTGAAATTTCTAATAATTCTTGAGAATAGAATATATAATAATGAAAAAAAAAAAAAGAATTTAATAAAAAAGAAAACAAAAAAGAAGCATGTTGACTATATCAAAATTAGGGGGTACCAATAACTATAGTTCGTCATGGGTAAGGACATTATTGCCGATATAATAACTTCTATAAGAAATGCTGACATAGACCAAAAGGGAAGAGTTAAAATAGTATCTACTAATATCACTAAAAACATTGTGAAAATACTTTTACGAGAAGGTTTTATTGAAAACGTTCGAAAACATCAAGAAAGTCAAAAAAATTTCTTGGTTTCAACCTTACGACATAGAAAGACTAGGAAAGGTAATAAAATAAATTTAAAGCGTATAAGCCGACCTGGTTTACGAATCTATTCCAACTATCAACAAATTCCGAAGATTTTAGGGGGAATGGGAATTGTAATCCTTTCTACTTCTCGAGGTATAATAACAGATCGAGAAGCTCGATTAGAAAAAATTGGAGGAGAAATTTTGTGTTATATATGGTAATTCTCCTAGGATATCCTAAATTTCTCTCGAACTTACTATTTGTAAAATAGAGAGGAGAAGTTAATTATAGAACTCTTCCTCTATTAGTTAATACTTAAAGGGGGTTCCCTGGAATGAAAGAACAGAAATTGATTCATGAGGGTTTAATTACTGAATCACTACCCAACGGTATGTTCCGAGTTCGATTAGATAATGAAGATCTAATTCTAGGTTATATTTCAGGGAGAATCCGGCGCAGTTTTATACGTATACTACCCGGAGATAGAGTTAAAATCGAAATGAGTCGTTATGATTCAACCAGGGGACGTATAATTTATAGACTTCGCAAAAAAGATTCGAACGATTAGATCATTCTTTTAAACATCCTTTTAGTAGAGATAGAATTCAAAGTTCAAAAATGCAATAAACTGATTTTTGTTTTCAAAAAAAAAAATAGATTTAGAATGAAAGTAAGGAATGATAAATATGAAGATAAGGGCTTCTGTTCGTAAAATTTGTGAAAAATGTCGTTTGATTCGTAGGCGGGGGCGAATTATAGTTATTTGTTCCAATCCGAGACATAAACAGAGACAGGGGTAAAGAACTTTTTCATTTTTCTAAGGATTCGTTTTCATATGAAATGGATATTCCCATCTCTTTCTGTAGATTTATGATTCTTTTTTCTTTTTATTTTCTTCTTAGAATATTTTATTCTTAGAAATATAATCTAATAAAATATGACAAAACCTATAGCAAAAATTAGTTTACGTAAGAATGCACGTATTGGTTCAAATAAGAATGAACGTAGAATACCAAAAGGAGTTATTCATGTTCAAGCGAGTTTAAATAATACTATTGTAACTGTTACAGACGTACGAGGTCGGGTGGTTTCTTGGGCTTCCGCAGGTACTTCTGGATTCAGAGGCACAAGAAAAGGAACACCTTATGCTGCTCAAGCTGCAACATTTAATGCTATTCGTACATTGGTTGATCAGGGTATGCAACGAGCAGAAGTTATGATAAAAGGTCCAGGTCTTGGAAGAGATGCGGCATTACGAGCCATTCGTAGAAATGGGATACTATTAAGTTTCGTACGTGATGTAACACCCATGCCGCATAATGGATGTCGCCCCCCTAAAAAAAGACGTGTGTAGAAATAAGAATCCAAGAGATTCCAAGAGAAATAAATGATTCAATGATTCTGATCCAATAATTCTAATTATAAATAAAAGAAAAATAATAGTATGGTTCGAGAAGATATAGTAGGATCCACTCGAACACTACAGTGGAAATGTGTTGAATCAAGAGTAGACAGCAAGCGTCTTTATTATGGTCGTTTCGTTCTGTCCCCGCTTATGAAAGGTCAAGCCGATACCATAGGTATTGCCATGCGAAGGGCTTTACTTGGAGAAATAGAAGGAACATGTATCACACGTGCAACATCTGAAAATGTGCTTCATGAATATTCTACGATAGCAGGTATTGAAGAATCAGTACATGAGATTTTACTCAATTTAAAAGAGATTGTATTGAGAAGTAATCTTTATGGAGTTAGGAACGCATCCATTTGCGTCAGGGGTCCCAAATACATAACAGCTCAAGATATCATCTCACCACCTTCTGTAGAAATAGTTGACACGACACAGCATATAGCTAACCTGACAGAACCAATTGATTTGTGTATTGAATTACAAATCAAGAGAGATCGCGGATATCGTATGAAATCCACAAAAGACTCTCACGATGGAAGTTATCCTATAGATATTGTATCTATGCCTGTTCGAAATGCGAATCATAGTATTCATTCTTATGGGAATGGGAATGAAAAACAAGAGATACTCTTTATAGAAATATGGACGAATGGAAGTTTAACTCCTAAAGAAGCACTTTATGAAGCTTCTCGTAATTTGATTGATTTATTGATTCCTTTTCTACATGCAGAGGAAGAGGACATGAATTTCAAGGAAAATGAAAACAGATGGAATCTACCCCTTTTTTCCTTTCAAGACAAATTCACTAATCTCAATAAAAACAAAAAAGGAATTCCATTGACATGTATTTTTATTGATCAATCAGAATTGTCTTCCAGGACCTATAATTGTCTCAAAAGATCCAATATACATACATTATTGGACCTTTTGAGCCACAGTCAAGAAGATCTTATGAAAATGGAATATTTTCGCACAGAAGATGTAAAAAAGGTATTGAGCACTGTACAGAAGCATTTTGCAATAAATTTACTTAAGAAAAAGTGATAATTTTAAATCCATTGGATTCTTTTCATTTTTTCTTTTTTAGAAATAAAAAAGAGTAGAATAAGTGTTGAATCTTCAACACAGTTCATCTATTTGCAGAATAGATCATAAAAAGATTGATGTATCTAAGGAAGATCCAGAAGGGGATCTTCCTTAGATATCTATGTTGTGGTATTTAACGGTTTAATCAATTTGAAAAAGACCTAAAGTTAAGGATTTATCAATAGGTAAAGTTGCTCCAATCCCTAACCAAAGAGCTACTGCGGTACCGATCAAAAAGACTGTTGTGGCTACCGGACGACGAAATGGATTTTGGAATTTATTGACATTCTCCAAAAAAGGTACTGTCAATAATCCTATTGGTACTGAAACCATTAAAAGAACACCCAATAACTTATTGGGTACTGTGCGAAGTATTTGAAATACGGGAAAGAAGTACCATTCGGGTAATATTTCCAACGGAGTTGCAAACGGATCCGCCGGTTCACCGATCATTGACGGCTCCAGAACTGCTAAGCCCACATTACATGCAATAGTGCCTAGAATTACTACTGGAAAAATATATAAAAGATCATTGGGCCATGCAGGTTCTCCATAATAATTATGTCCCATCCCTTTAGCCAATTTAGCTCTTAATACAGGATCATTCAAATCAGGTTTCTTTGTTATTTGGATAGGTGAATTCTTGTGGATCCATCCCCCAAAGGAACCGGACATGAGAATTTTTTATCATCCGGCTCGAGCAAGAATCAAAATAATCACAGAAATAGATTCATAGAACATAAATAGGTCCATAGAAGATCTATATTTCATACATATCTACATAGATAATATAGAATGATTCTATGTAAGAAAAGATTTCTAAAATTACATTTTCCCAAGTTTCAACGATTCATTATTAATTACAAAGAATTCAGTTCTGGCAACAAGGAAATGCTCAATATCCAAGTCGGCTTACAAATTATATCATGATCAAGTGCTTTTTGGATTGTCTCATGTCTTTTGGTTCGTATTCATCCCCACAATATATTGATTGTATTGCATACAAAAATACAAAATTTTTACTTGTTACTAAGAAAATCTTAGCCCTTGTTCTTCCTTAGATCCCTTATTTAACTCCGATAGTATCATAGATCAGGGTTGATGCAGAGGAAATGAAGGCATCTACATACTATAAAAACTTACTAAGATTACTATCCAATTATACTATCAAATTAATTATAAGAAAAATTACTAAAAAAAAATAAAAATTAAACAAAGTGAATAAATAGAACATTGGATCATCACTTATTATAGGGATCTTACGGAGCCTTTTCATGCATGACAAGATTCGGGTATGATCATAGAAAATATTCTTCTCAAGCGAACCGGCCTATCCTATGCTATAGAAAAAGATTGACGTGATGTGATGGTTGGATGCGGAGACACATTGGGTTGTGAATTCCAACGTGGCGGATAAAATCATATATCTGCACGGGCCAATCAATAGTTCAAGTCACACACTCCCATAATCCATCCTCTGTTTAGGAAAATATACTTCAACTATTCTATTCGTATCAAATAAAAAATATTTCAGAGTTGAATAGAAGTATCCAAATAACATGCCTTATTTTTAAACAATCCATATTTGTAGCAATGAAAGACTCTTGTCCCTCCCCAATATTATAAATTAAAAATATCTATGATCTGCCTTTTCTATAAAGGACCCGAAATACCTTGCTTACGTATCATTGGAAAGTGCATTAACATAAATACGGCAGTAAGAAGAGGTAATACAAAAGTATGTAAACTATAAAAACGAGTCAAAGTGGACTGGCCCACACTAGCGCTTCCACGTAATAATTCTACCAAAGGTGATCCTATTATAGGAATGGCTTCAGGCACGCCTGTTACAATTTTTACTGCCCAATAGCCGATTTGATCCCAAGGCAAGGAATAACCAGTTACGCCAAAAGATGCGGTCAATACAGCCAGAACCACCCCGGTAACCCAAGTTAATTCGCGGGGTTTTTTAAAACCACCCGTAAGATACACACGAAATACGTGCAAGATCATCATTAGAACCATCATACTTGCTGACCATCGATGAACTGATCGAATTAACCAACCAAAGTTGGCCTCAGTCATTATGTATTGAACAGAAGAAAAAGCCTCTGTAACAGTTGGACGATAGTAAAAGGTCATAGCAAAACCCGTAGCTACTTGTACTAAAAAACAGGTAAGCGTAATCCCCCCTAGACAATAAAATATGTTGACATGAGGAGGAACATATTTACTAGTTATATCATCTGCAATCGCTTGAATCTCGAGACGTTCCTCGAACCAATCATATACTTTATTGAGATAGGTAATCCAAGAAAGACTCCCCCTCTGAGAACCGTATATGAGAATTTCATCTCGTACGGCTCAAGCCAAAACCCACAAATACTAGTTTCAACGGATATGGAATATTTTCTATAGAGTTTCAAACTTCTTGTGGCTTAGCCGCTTGACTCGATTTGACCCAAAGATACGAAGTAAGAAAAATCCGGAATCTTTTCTTTGTGATGATAATGCCAAGAAACAAAATCTCAAGTTGGCTCATCCATCTTTTTTTATGTTAATCGTGACAGGCCTCTTGAATCTTCTTTTCCCTATCTTTTTTTTGATAGGAATTCTCTTGTTGAGACCCTATGAATCAATTGAAACCTCAGATTCATACTAGAACCACGATGATTTAAGAAAACCAAAGCTAAACTCAAAGGGTTTCTGAGTAAAAACCATTTGATCATCACTTCTTCAATGAATGTAATAACTCAACAAAATCTATAGAAAGAAGAAAGAGGTTTCTTTTGGAGAAAAAATTGTTTTATTTAGAAAAATAAAAGACCTTTTTTCCATTTTTTTTTAATCCGGTTACGAGGTCTGAATAATAGGTATGAATCATAGTTCAAATATTTCTTTTCTTGATCTATTCTATATAGTCCGTGCTCCAGAGACTACACTAAATATCTGACGGTAGAATCATCTTGATAGAGATAACAAATCCATTCTTTGTATTATCAATAGGATCAATTATAACAAGTCACACGCTCATATTCCGGAAATGAAATATCGAAACAAATAAATTTCACGATCGAACTACCAGAATGATCTATAAATCCAAGTCTTAGGTAATCTTAAGTTAAATTCTTGAGTATTTTACTATTTTAAGCATTAAGTAAGTATAAGTAAAATAGAAAATAATCTTTTTTGATTGAAAAACTAGAACTTACTAATTTTTAGGAACTAATTAATTGAAATTCCATCTAGTAAAACAGATGAATTATAAATTTCTAAAATAATAGATAGAAATATTGCAAATAGAGCCATTGCAATTCCCATAAGTGGTGTAGTCCCCCACCCTGGAGCTACTTTTCCATATTCCGAATTCAATGGTTTCAATAAACTCCCTACGCCAGTTTGTCTTGGCCCAGATCTAGAACTACTCTCAATGGTTTTTGTAGCCATAAATCCTCTTTCATCATGGGTTAAAATCTGTTGACTTTGTATACTATTCCGTTGTAGTTGTAAATAAACGACATTATTGTGATCCTTTGTGATCTTTAAATTATTGAAAAAATGGAAACAGCAACCCTAGTCGCCATCTTCATATCCGGTTTACTTGTAAGCTTTACTGGGTATGCCTTATATACCGCTTTTGGGCAACCCTCTCAAAAATTAAGAGATCCCTTCGAAGAACATGGGGACTAGTTGAAGTAATGAGCCCCAATATGAATATCGGGGCTCATTACTTCAATGGAAATAATGAAAAATCATTTTGTTTTTTTAGTTGGAACTTTAGGTGGTTCTCGAAAAAAGATAGCGAAAAAAATTATCCCTAAAGTCGAAACTAAAAGAAATGTATAAACCAATGCTTCCATAGATTCGATCGTGGTTTACAATTATAGCTTCCACACCTATTCATTTTGGATCATTTACTAAAGAAATTCTAAATTGAGATTGACTAATTTACTTAATTTACTATTACTATATATAGATCTAGTAATATCTTCTTACTATTATATTAATATATTAATAATACATAATATACATAATAATTAGATATTAATATTAAGATTAAGAATATTTCAATAAGAATATTTCAATAGTCAATAGATAATACAATAGATAATAGATTAAATTCATAATTTATATATATATAGAAAATAATCGAAAATAGAAATCTAATCGATCTAGACTTTAAATACTATTTTCAATATTCAATACTAGAATAAAAGAAAAAAAATAGAGGCAAAAGATAGCAAAGGTATTTTGTATCAGACTACCTGTCTCCTTGTAGTTGGATCTCCAAGTTTTTGGAATGCTCCAAATTCCACTTGAGCATCCAAATCTGGATCAATACCGGCAAAAACATCTCTGAACAAGGTTCTGGCGCCGTGCCAAATGTGTCCGAAAAAGAATAGCAAAGCGAATGTAGCATGTCCAAAAGTGAACCAACCCCTTGGACTGCTACGAAAAACACCATCGGATTTCAAAGTAGCCCGGTCTAATTCAAAAATTTCACCCAATTGGGCACGTCTAGCATATTTTTTCACAGTAGCAGGATCACTATAAATGACTCCATTGAGCTCGCCGCCATAAAATTCAACAGTTACCCCTACTTGTTCAACACTATACTTGGATTCTGCCCTTCTAAAAGGAACATCAGCCCTCACAATTCCGTCTGCATCTACCAAAACTACTGGAAATGTTTCAAAAAAGGTAGGCATACGACGTACAAAGAGTTCGTGCCCTTCTTTATCTCTAAATATGGGGTGTCCTAACCACCCAACAGCTATTCCATCTCCGTTATCCATTGAGCCTGCTCTGAATAATCCTCCTTTCGCCGGATTATTACCAATGTAATCATAAAAAGCTAATTTCTCGGGAATTTTAGACCAAGCTTCCGATAAGCTCAGATTTTCGGCTAGTCCAACCCCAACTCTTCGATATATTTCTTGTTGGAAGTACCCCTGATCCCACTGATAACGAGTAGGGCCAAATAATTCGATTGGGGTAGTTGCTGAACCATACCACATAGTTCCAGCAACAACGAAAGCTGCAAAAAAAACAGCAGCAATACTACTGGAAAGCACAGTTTCAATATTACCCATGCGTAATCCTTTGTATAGACGTTGAGGCGGACGGACACTAAGATGGAATAGACCCGCTAATATACCCAATGTACCTGCCGCAATATGATGAGAAGCTATTCCCCCCGGAACAAAAGGATCAAAACCTTCCGCACCCCATGCTGGATTTACAGATTGTACTTTTCCAGTTAGTCCATAAGGATCAGACACCCATATTCCAGGACCATATAAGCCTGTTACATGAAATGCACCAAAGCCAAAGCAAGCGATTCCTGAGAGGAATAAATGAATTCCAAAGATCTTGGGTAAATCCAAAGAAGGTTTTCCCGTACGTTCATCACAGAATATTTCTAGGTCCCAATACACCCAATGCCAGATAGCTGCCAAGAAGCACAAGCCAGAAAACAAAATATGTGCCCCTGCCACGCCTTCATAACTCCAAATGCCCGGATTCGTTATAGTTCCTCCCGAGATACTCCAACCCCCCCATGAATTGGTTATTCCTAAACGAGTCATGAAGGGTATAACGAACATGCCTTGTCTCCACATTGGATCAAGAACAGGATCAGAAGGATCAAAAACCGCTAATTCATATAGAGCCATCGAGCCGGCCCAACCAGAAACCAGAGCTGTATGCATTATATGGACAGAAAGTAATCGACCGGGATCATTCAATACAACAGTATGAACACGATACCAAGGCAAACCCATGTAAATACCCCTTTCTGAAAAAGAAATAGACATTATGTAACTTTATCGCATTAGCAAAGACTAGACCATGTATTTCACCTGTTCGGTAGATTTTGTATAGGAGAGAATTACTCTTTATTTGTATTCCCTTCTTTTCTTTTGTTTTTAATATTGAATAAAAATAAAAGAAAAATATAATTATAAAATTATAATATATAATAATAATCTATATAATAATCTATATTAATTATAATAATAATCTATAATAATATAATAAATAATAAAATAATATAATAGAAATAATTTGAAATAGAGATGAAATAGATAGGAGAGAACAATTCTCTTTCTTTCTATTTATAAGAACAAAGAGAAACAGATCTTATTCTATACCCGATAAATACCAATACGCAATGGGCGTATTTTGAGGAAAAAAATCCATAGATACTCTTTTAGAATTCGAAATCATTCGAACAGTTGGCTGATTCGATTGATCCCGTTCGTTACAATTTTTATTTATTCATTCTGTCTTCCTCTATGAACCTTCGACTCCTATATATTCTATATAGATTTTATCTATATAGAATTAATATATGATTAATAGAATATAAAATAAAATAGAAAAATAGAATAAATAATATCAGAAATAATAAGAGAAATAAAATTATATAAAAATCCTATTTATTTTAGAATTCTATTGAATTCTATTTCTATTTTCTATATTTCTATTTTATCGAATTTCTATTATAGATATAGAATTTCTAGAATATTCTATTAGAATAGAATATTAGAATAGAATTAATATAATTTATAATATATAATTTCTAATATATATAATATAGAATCCTATAATATTCTAATTCTAATAGATAATATAGAATATAGAATCTATATTATCTATAGAATCTATATTATCTAACTAATAACTAAGATATAAATAAGATATAAGATCCTAAATATCTAAATATAAATAATATTAAAAATCTATAAAAATAGAAAATAAAGAGAAAAAATGATGAAGACAATAAAACCGTTGTTACGTTTTCATATTAAAGTAAAGTATAGTACTTCATTTTTTTATTTATATTAATGCCCATTGGTGTTCCAAAAGTGCCTTTTCGGAATCCTGGAGAGGAAGATGCAGTTTGGGTTGACGTATAGTGCGACTTGTCAGACATATTGGTCATATGGTATTTCCCCGTTATCTCCCCCGATCGAGTATTCTCTGTTTCGACCAATCCAATAAATATAGATTGGATATTGTATTGATTGAACCATCAATAATTTGGAGCGTGAAACACAATAATTCCTATTGGGGATCAATATTATCAATTCAAAGAATTGATGGTTTACTTGAACTGATAAAAGAAAGTATCCAGGCTCCGTTCATATAATACCAAATTGGAAATGGTAAGAGTAAAAAAGGGAGTGTCAAATGTAGTAATAGAAATCATAAATATGAAAGAAAGAAATGAAATAAATAATACGAATATATAATACGAATATAATAAATAAAAGAGAAATTTCATTAAATTCTTCATAATTTTGAGATTCATTAGTAATTAAATAGAATAGAAATAGAATCTAACTTACTATAAATAGAAAATAGAATCTTAGAATAAAATCTATTCTGTAGAATATATGATGATTATGATTACACAATTACCTCTTGTATAATATAGAATAGACTATTCTTATATTTACTATAGGGATAATATCAAACTACCTACCAATGAAGTAATATGATTAATACATCAAATATTTTGGGGAAAGGTATGAAACAATTGAAAAAAAAAAAGAAGTGGTACTGGAATCATTTGACCTATATGCGCAAATGGAATTCGGGCAAATCTTCCCCCGGAGTAGAACAAGAACCTAAAAGAATTGAAAGGCCCATTTAGGAACAAGAAAATTACATCGTAATTTGAATTTCGATGAAACAATACATCAATGAGAAGTTAGTTCAATAAGTTCATAAAATTCTTTTTGATTTTCTACATTTATAGAATAGAGGTAAGGGGGCAAAACTCATTAAAAAAAAGAAATAGGATTGGAATCGACACATTGATTTTTTTTCACAATTCTTTTGAACCGTATGCATCCAAAGGTGCACGTACGGTTCCTCAGGGATACAATTTTGTCCTAATCAACCGACTTCATCGAGAAAGATTACTTTTTTTAGGCCAAGAAGTTGATAGCGAGATCTCGAATCAAATTGTTGGTCTCATGGTCTATCTCAGCATAGAAGATGATACTAGGGATCTTTATTTGTTTATAAATTCTCCAGGTGGATGGGTAATACCAGGAATAGCCATTTATGATACTATGCAATTTGTGTTACCAGATGTACATACAATATGTATGGGATTAGCCGCTTCAATGGGATCTTTCATTCTGGTCGGAGGAGAAATTACCAAACGTATAGCATTCCCTCACGCTTGGCGCCAATGAGTTTTTTTTATTTGAGAAAAAAAATACTATGCCTTCGCTGTATCGAATATGAATCAAATAAAGAATAAGTAATAATAGCATGGCACTTCGAGTTCGATATGAACAAACCATTATTGTTTTTTTTCTAACATGAGATTTTGTATCGAAATAGTAGTATGAAAGAAGGGTTATTCCCAATTTGATTTTCTGTGTCAAGCAAGAGTCAATTTCAGCGTCACAAACCATTATTCTTCCACAACAGAAGTCTCTTTCTTATTTTTATGTTATGAGAGGAAAGAATCAAAAAAATGGAAAAAATCATTTTTTCCTTCTTAGATCCTATCAAAAAGAAACTTTGGGATTGCTAAATCACATACGAGATAAATATATAAAGCAACAGAACCATCATAGTATCTTTTTAACTACTACGAAAGGAAGGGTGGTAAATGGATCATTTAATGATTTGGATCATATAGATTCTATTTCTTTTTATTTATTCTGTTCGATAAAAGAAATTCTATCAAATCAAAAAAAGAAAATCCATTACAGAGCCGTATGCAATGTACAAAAGATGCCTGTACGGTTGTTTCATTCTATTTTTTTATTGTTATTTTGATTCCCCTTTAATTCATCCAATCATGCGATATATAGATTATAGATAGAAGAACCATTCATGATGTTATATCAATATCATCAGGGTTATGATTCACCAACCTGCTAGTTCTTTTTATGAGGCACAAGCAAGGGATTGTATCCTGGAAGCAGAAGAACTATTGAAGCTTCGCGAAACTCTCACAAAAGTTTATGTACAAAGAACGGGCAACCCTTTATGGGTTATATCCGAAGATATGGAAAGGGATGTTTTTATGTCAGCAACAGAAGCTCAAGCTCATGGCATCGTTGATCTTGTCGCGATCGAAAATGAAAATACTGGTAATTCCATATAAATATATGAATTCCTTTTCAAAATTTACGTGTAAATATGTGAATAGAAATCATTCATAATCATCAATCATCAGGTTAAGATCGATCTAAGCCAACCCGCTCTATTCTATCTAGAATGAGATTCTATAGACACACCATGCCAACCATTAAACAACTTATTAGAAACGCAAGACAGCCAATAAGAAATGTCACGAAATCTCCCGCTCTTCGAGGATGTCCTCAGCGTCGAGGAACATGTACTAGGGTGTATGTGCGACTCGTTAAGTTCAGATCATGAGTTTGTGAAGAAATGCAAAAATTTTTTCCCAACGACCACTACCAATAAATTAAGATAGATAGGGTGGAACACGGCCTTTTGATTGACTAGTATCAAGATCTATTATCTACCTAATCATGTTATGAATTTATGGTTCCTATTGGTGCAAATCCAATCACTCCGTTTGAGATGAGAAGGAATTCTCCATTGGTAACAAATAGTTATCCATTAAGCGGAGGAAAAAGGTTATGCTCCTATTCCTTTTCTTGAAAAAAAAACGGACTAACAAGGTCAGCTACCTAGCCAACTTTCATAATTAAATACCGTCACTGTATGGATAGCTTTTTTGTGAAAAGGACTATTACTTTAGAATTAGAATTGAAAAAAGAATTCTCAATTAAGAATGGATGGGTAGAGCCAAAGAGTGTGAACTATACAAGTTCACAAGAAATCTTTATGAAATGAAAGAAGAGGCTCCGGTGTATAGAGAGGACCTCACCGTTTCAGAAGTTGCCATAGAAACGAGGAAACCCACTATTCTTTTTTCTTTAGTAACAGTTGAATTAGATACCTTGAAGAAATAAAAAATCGTGGTTGGGAAGGTCATAGTCGCAAAAGCCATTGGAATTTATATTTTATATATCGGAAGAATTCGTTTTGTTATTAATTGACCGGAAGAAAAGGATGACTGAAAGAAGAGAAATCAATTAGTTATTCAATAAAGTTTCATTTGATTCAATGACCAGAGTTAAACGAGGATATATAGCTCGGAGACGTCGAAAAAAGATTCGTTTATTTGCATCAACCTTTATAGGGGCTCATTCAAGACTGACTCGAACGACTACTCAACAAAGAATGAGAGCTTTGATTTCTTCTCATCGAGATAGGAGCAGGAAAAAGAGAGATTTTCGTCGTTTGTGGATCACTCGGATAAATGCGGTAACTCGTGAGGGTATACTATTCTATAGTTATAGCCTATTCATCCACAATCTGTACAAAAGACAATTGCTTCTGAATCGTAAAATACTTGTGCAAATAGCCCTATCAAATAAGAATTGTTTTGATATTATTTCAAATAAAATTAGCAATTAAAAAATTAAAAAGAAAAGAAGACAAATCAAATAAAAGAATATTAATAGAATCTATTATACAGGAAACAATAATGATTGAAACAGGATTTCCCGGAGAATGGACTCCGGGAAGATAGAATAAAAAGAAATTAAAATTTGAGTAGTAGGAAGAAACGAACATCTTTCAAGAAAAAAAGATTTCTTTCCCATTTTTCCTTTTTTAGAATACAAGAATAAAATCTGGATTCTAGTTTTTTTTTCGAACAAAACATTAATATGAGCTTGAGTTCCAATTGAAGTTTTGAAGAGTCTATCTATTTATTTTTGGTTCTAGGACCAGTAGTTCTAGGAATCGACTCCACTCTCTCCAATTGTTTCTCATTATTACGAAAAGGTAACAAAGATAAAATACGAGCTTGTTTTATAGCAATAGTAATTAATCGTTGTTGTTTCAAAGTCAATCTATTCATCCGTCTAGATAAGATTTTTCCTTGTTCACTAAGAAATCGACTAATTAAACTCATGTTTCTATAATCGATTTGATCCCCCGATCCAATTGGGGGTAAACGCCTACGAAAAGATCGCTTGGATTTACGAAAAGGTTGTTTGGATTTATCCATGGTTTGCTTATTCCTTGTTTGTTTATTCCTTCAATAGAAATAGAAAAGAATCTAGAAAATAGAATCCTCTTTTTTTCTTATTCATTTAAGATTCGACCAAAATAGGATTTGGTTTGTATTATATATGTTAAGATGTAAAGTTCTTACTCTTGCCACTACTTGGAAAAAGAAAACACGAATTCTTTTCTATCTATTTCTTTATTTCCCCATGAATCGTATATTTTTGACAATAGCGACAAAATTTTCTAAATTCTAGTCGATTGGGTGTATTGTGTCGATTCTTTTGAGTAATATATCTAGAAATGCCCAGCAATTCTTTATTGACACCCTTTCGAACACAACAGGTACATTCCAAAATCACTAAAATTCTAATATCTTTACCCTTGGCCATGAACCTCCTTTTCATTTTGGATCGACTTCGTTCGCTATGGAATTTAGAACTCTTTTATTTTTTGAATTATTAGAATTCGAATGACTTCGAAGTACTATAATCTAAAATAGAATTACTATATAAATACTATAAATAGAAAGAAAAAGAGTCATATTCATTAATATCATTAATAGAAGAATATTAAGAATATCGTAATAATTAATTAATACAATTTTTTCTAACTATGAATCATTTCTATACTAATCTAAGTATTTTCTTCTTTATATGATATGTTAGAATTTCGTGGAACCATCCCTATATTGAATCCACATTTCCATTTCTTCTCCCCCAAAAATTCACTGTATTTTGACTGAGATTCAATATACTCTTTCTTTTTTTTTAGGATAGAAAATAAAAAGAATTTAGAGCCATGTTACGTAGAATTGTATCTCAAATCTTCTTTATTTTTTCTCAATACAAGAATTTCATCAGGATGAGAAAAAGGGGAATGACAAGGCATCTGGAAATAAACGATTAATTTCTATCAATAGACCTGCTAAAGACCCAAACCATAAAGTGGTTAAAACAGGTGCCGTTGAGAGATATGTTTTTAGATCTTGCATTGAAAATCCTCCTTCTTCTTTTATTTTCTCTTTTTTTCTTATTTATTTTCTTTATATTTTTATATTGTAATATTGTAATACATATATAGTCCTAGTTCGCTATTTTTATTTTACTAAATAGATCATAGATAATTTGATATTTGAATTTTAGTTCAAGATCATTTGTTTTTGCTTGAAATGAAATTAGAATTAGGAATTACTAACTAAAATGCATATGTACAATGACCCAGCAGATTCAATTTTGTCGCCCCCTAAAAAAATGACAAGAACATTCTCTACCTATCTATATCTATAGAATAGGTAGAGCAAAAAAGAAGGATGTGGAAAAAAAGATATGGATTTTATACAATGAAACACTGTATAACAATTTTTCAAAGGGATGTAGCGCAGCTTGGTAGCGCGTTTGTTTTGGGTACAAAATGTCACAGGTTCAAATCCTGTCATCCCTACCTATTCTTTCTCCTATAGATACTTATGAGAAATTCCTTGAGTAAGATCAGTCAATTTTGAACATAATCTTTCCTTTTTAAATACTATATGTATACAAAATAAACTTAGGGGATAAAAAAATCCTTTTCTTTACAATTGTATCTACTTTATATATATCTTTTTTT